TTTCAAATCATTTTCTCGATATGAGCGTTCTATATCGAACAAAAAATTTCAACTAGTCCTTCATTTGAAATTTCAAATGACGATAGTAGTAGAAAGAATACCATGCTATGTTTGGACTTCAAAGGTTTCACTTTAACCATATAATTAATCCCGCATTATTGGTTGATTGAGAATCAAAGCGGATTTACCAATGAATTACGAAATGCTACGTTTCTTAAATATTTAAAATATCATTTTTTATGAATTGATAAAATTCAATCAATTTCAAAATTCATAAGTAATTCGCAAGATCATGCATCTTTTACTTTAATTTTTTTACTAGTTAAAATGAAACTAATGAAAAAAAAAGTGCAGCTGGACCGGTCCAGCCTATTCTTGAAATAAACAACTCGCACACACTCCCTTTCCAAAAAAGATCAATACACCAAATACTACACTTAGATTTATTGGATTTGTTGCTAAAATATCGGTATTAAACCCGAAACTCCCGGCCAGCGGCCATTGGCCCAAGGAAAGGAAAGAATCGGTTAGATTTTTCATACAATCCCCTTTCTTTTACAGATAGATAAAAAAACAAGAATAGATTTCGAAATGGATTTTTTCAAAAAAAAAAATTCCTAATCCTAATGAAAATAATACTTATTAGAATTTTAGAATTAGCTATCAAATTTCAAGTTTCGTATCAATTTCGGAATATTTCGTTTGTTGGAAGACTCCTTAATCTAAGAACGGGAAGGAAGAAAGCGGATCGGTATGCTAATTACTCATCCTTAAATCTTTCCTTCCCGGGCAGGGATTAGTGTCCCACATTGTAAATTGTAGGAGTGAATTTGTGATATAATTCAAAAAAGCAAGGAGCAAGTATAAGTCCTGACTAAAATAAATTCAGACAAAAAAAAATAAGTCAAAATTTTCTATATCTATATATTTGTGATTGTTTAAGTGTTTAAGACAAGATTAAACAAAAGGATTCGCAAATAAAAGCGCTAAAGCGACAACCAATCCATAAATTGTTAATGCTTCCATAAAAGCCAGACTAAGCAATAAAGTACCTCGTATTTTTCCCTCCGCCTCGGGCTGTCTTGCGATCCCCTCTACAGCTTGGCCCGCAGCAGTCCCTTGGCCAACCCCAGGTCCAATAGAAGCAAGTCCGACAGCTAACCCAGCAGCAATAACAGAAGCGGCAGAAATCAGTGGATTCATGATAAGTTAAATTCCTCACAAAAAAATGGTTAATGATACAATCATTCAATGAATTATAGATGAATTATTCCATCACGCAGTTTCATCCAAACAGAGTAACTAAAAACTCCAAATTGAAGTAATAGAATAATATTATTGAATCATCAGAACCGATTCTCTATCGCTTTTTGAAGTTGGATTCTTAGGAATCCAAAACCAAAGACGTCTATTGGAATCCCTATTGAAATTCATAGTATTAGGGTATTAGATATTTTTTAGGTCATATATAACTATTCAATATCTAATATCTCATATACATGTGTTTCTTCCAGAATGTAAACCAACTTATTTTGATCTTAGATCCATTAGAATTCTTTTTGAACGGGAAAAACTCCCTAGCTGAATTCGATAATAGTTGGATTCTAGGCATTCAAGATACACAATTTTGAACTGGCTAATTTCTTTTTTTGAATCGCGTTTTTTAATTCTTCTCTTTCTTTATAATTATTCCGCATGGATCGAATTTACATAGAAAAATAGAAAAATTGGTTAAGGCGAATCATTTCATAGAAATTTTCATTAGCATTTTATTCTATTTTCTTTCTTAATTTTTTATTCTTCTTGTTTATTAAATTGTTTTTTATTAAATATTTTATATTTATTTATAAATATAAAATATTCTTATATTCTTTTTTTTCTAGAAAATAAAATAATACATCCAAACAGGACATTCATTTTAGGAAACCGATCCTTTTGATCTCTTTCGTTTTTTTTTAGAATCCCCCCTAAATATTTTGAGTGGAATCTTTTTTCCTATTACGGTATATTATAACTGCCTTATTAGTTATCTATTTTGATGTTCTCCAAGTAGATTATCTTGAATTCCGCTATTATTTTATTTTGGTCTAAATTCAAAAAACAACTAGTTGTAAGTGAAGTCAATGATGACCCTCCATGGATTCTCCTATATAAGCGGCGGCTAAAGTTGCAAAAATAAGAGCTTGAATACCACTTGTAAATAATCCAAGGAACATGACAGGTATAGGAACTACTGAAGGTACTAAAGAAACAAGAACGACAACTACTAATTCATCGGCTAAAATATTTCCGAAAAGTCGAAAACTAAGCGATAAGGGTTTTGTAAAATCTTCCAAGATGTTAATGGGTAAAAGGATTGGAGTAGGTTGAATGTATTTACTGAAATAACCTAATCCTTTTTTGCTAAGACCCGCATAGAAATAGGCTACTGAGGTGAGTAAAGCTAAAGCAACAGTCGTATTTATATCATTCGTGGGTGCGGCTAACTCTCCATGGGGTAACTGTATGATTTTCCATGGTAAAAGAGCCCCTGACCAATTACAAACAAAAATAAATAGGAACATAGTTCCTATAAAAGGAACCCACGGACCATATTCTTCTCCAATCTGGGTTTGGCTCACGTCCCGAATGAATTCAAGGACATATTCGAAGAAATTCTGCCCGTCATTCGGAATGGTTTGTGGATTCCGAACAGCTAGACTGGCTGAAACTAATAAGATAGCAATTACAACCCAAGAAGTAATAAGTACTTGGCCATGGACTTGAAAACCTCCTATTTGCCAATAGAAATGTTGGCCTACTTCTACACCCGATATTTCGTATAACACTTTTAGTGTGTTGGTGGAACATGATAGAACATTCATATTACCCTCTGACAGAAATTGAAATTCCAGGAAATTATTTTAATTCAACCATCTCTTTTTCGACTTGCTTATTTGAATTTTTTGATACGAACTAATAACATAAGATCCCCACTGATTTTTATCTCATTTATATAATCTAATCAAATTCGAGAATAGTAAACGATTCCATAAATTTCAGGAGTTCAAAAAAAAATTTCTATCTTATTATTAATTACGTATTTCGTATATAGTTAGAACGACCCTCACAAATTGCGAATACTAATTTATTAAGAATTAATCGAATTGAAGCTATAGCGTCATCATTTGCTGGAATTGAAATATCTGCAAGGTCGGGATCACAATTTGTATCGATTAAGCAAATTGTTGGAATTCCCAAAGTGATACATTCTCGAAGAGCTGTATATTCTTCTTGCTGATCAACGATAATTATAATATCGGGTAACCCTGTCATATATTTAATCCCGCCCAGATATGTTTGCAAGTGGGATAATTGTCTCTTGAACATAGCTGCGTCTCTTTTTTTTGGAAGACAGTAGAATTTCCCCGTCTTTTGTTCGATTCTCAAGTCCCTGAACTTATGAAGTCTAGTTTCTGTAGTGGACCAATTGGTTAACATGCCACCGAGCCATTTTTTATTAACATAATGACACCGAGCCCTTATTGCAGCCAGCACTACTGAATTGGCTGCTTTAGTTTTTGTACCAACAATTAAAAACTCTTTTCCCTTACTTGCTGCATCAAAAACTAAATCACAAGCTTCTGATAAAAAACGAGCAGTTTTAGTAAGATTTGTGATATGAATACCTTTACGCTTGATAGAAATATAAGGCGACATCCTCGGATTCCATTTCCTAGTCCCATGACCAAAATGAACTCCTGCTTCCATCATCTCTTCCAAATTTATGTTCCAATATCTTCTTGTCATTTCTTCCCACACTTCCTCTTTCTTTTTTGTTTAAAAAAAAGTGACGAGGTTGTCTTGAACTAACCAATTGTTCCGACGGAACCTTTTCTTCTACCGTGGATTCGACGTATCGATGTCAATACACAATCCAAACCGCTAACCTCTATTCATTATTATCTGAATTTCCATTACCCCCTCAAGACCATATAGAAAGAGTTTTTCAAATGGAAATTGAATTCCAAAACAAAAGAAAGTAAGTATGACTACACTTTTTTTAGGAATCATTAAATGATATATGATCTAAATGATTCCTCAGGTGTATCATGGAAATTCTTTTGAACGGCACGAATCAAATAAGCCTGCGTGGTGGAACAAAATATCTCGTATTTCCCCCTCGAAAAAACTCTTCTTTTGACTTTTCAAAGGAATACTCTTATTCTTATGTTGCCGCAGTAATCTTTTAAATCCGGTCCCAACGGGGATCATCCCACCTATAACAACATTCTCTTTTAGACCTTTCAACCAATCGATACGACCACGAAGAGCTGCTTTGGCTAAAACTCGAGCAGTTTCTTGAAAACTCGCTTCCGATATGAAACTTTGAGTATTCAAAGATGCTCGTGTTATTCCCAATAGGATAGCGCGGTAACAGATCGATTCTTCTAAAGCGCGCCCTGTTCGTTCCGCTCGCAACAATCCAATTAGTTCTCCAGGTAAAAAAACATTAGACATTCCATCCTCGGAAACCAACACTTTTGATGTTATTTGGCGTACAATAATCTCTATGTGCCTATTATGAATTTGCACCCCTTGGGATCGATAAACCTTTTGTATCTTAGTAACCAACGATATACGACTTTGCGCTATAGTCAGCTCAGTCCCAATCAAGAATCTCCAAGGAATTCCAAGAATTTTTGTTATATGCTCGTTCCAACCCTCAATTCTTTTTTCTAGGTTCATTGATATTGAATCAATTGAACGCACTTCTAAGACCTGTTCCACTTTTGGAAGACCTTGCGTTATATCACCGGATCTCGATTTTTCATATATAAATGTAACTAATGTATCTCCTTCGTAAAAGATTTCTCCATAATGTCCATGAACGGTTGCTCCCGGAGTGGCCAAATAAGGTTTAGCCAATCTTATTACTACAGAGTCAACTTGAACAAGCAAAACTTGACCCGATTTTAAGGGGGGTCCCTTTTTGGCTATATATCCATTTTGACAAATAAACTGACCGAGACTAATTATTGTGGGTCTTTCTTCCCAATAATTAGGACAATAACTTTGATGGCGAAAATACCAATTCAAATTGAATAAATTGAAAACGATTTTACTGTACGGATCACGATTTGAAATTATCCCATTTTCATCCATTAAATAATATTTAAGCACTTGAAAAGTCCGTTTTAAATTTTCAAGTTGAAGATATTTAGTTATCGAGATCGGATTATGAGTTAGTAAATAATAAAAGGAATAAAAATTCAAAAAATTAAGGACCGTTCCTAACGGTCCGATCGAATTCCTAATTTTAATTATAGAATCTGTTGAAATGAATTCTTTTTTCACATTGGGATATTTTATATCGTTGAATAGGTCCATTCGGAAACAATTAGATGGTGATAAAATTATCAAGGAAGGATATTCCTTATTGTTATTTAACAATGTGCGAATAGTTCCGTGATTTTGGTGGTTAAGTGATTGTTTCGTTTTTCTCTTTTTATAAATGGAATAAAAAGGATTGATGTTGGTCTGATCTGATACATTATCGGAAATGAATCCTGAACCTAAGAGATCATTCCTTTTTCTGCGATACGAAATAGCGGATTTTACTAAGTCGATTCTTAGGAAAGCTCGAACCAAACGATTTGTACTTACTTCAATAAAAGAAGTACAGACCTCCTCGATAGAAGAACTTTTTATGTCTTGGTTCCAATTCAAAATTAAACAAGTCCGAATTAATTGAATACTTGTATCAGAAATTCCTTGAATGGGTTTGGCATTTCCATAAACAATATAATTGACAACTCTAAGTTGCATATTATCCCTTTCTTGTAAAAAATCCGGAGGGAAGAGTGTTGGTAAATTTAGACCATCTGATATCTTATATGTCACTACAGGGCGAACTAAAACAAAATACTTTTTCTTAGTAGATGTGATCCGTTGGACATAGATCCAATTTTTCCATTTTTTATAGTCCTTAAAATCGATGTTTACTTTTCCTGGAGGTATCAAGATCCCACTGTGTCGGGATATCTTATCGGTCTCCCCAGGAAAATGAATATCTCCTGAAAAGATTTTCAGTTCAATTCTCTTTTTTTTTCTCTCCATTCGGACTAATCCGTCCGCGTAGCTTCTTGTATTTATATTGAAAGCAATTCGTGTATCTATTCCAATGAGACTATTATTTCGTATCATTATCAAAGAAGATTCAGGTAAAATATGCACTTCTTCGGGAATGAAAAAAAATAGATCTAGTTTCATTTGGTATTTTGACTTCAATTCTTTTATTGGTCGCGACTCAATAAAATCCTCTTTTTTAACGATTGAATGCACGCCCAGAGTCCCATATTTAGTAATTCCCGAACTCTTTCTTCTGTATCGGGGATCATCGAAATAAGCAAAAATACTATTATTTCTACGGAAAATACCATTTATTGGTAGTTCAATCGAGATACCTGAATGAGGCATTAACTCTTTCTTTCGTTCTTGAATCGATTGGATTGGAACGAGAAATCTATTTCCTCGCCTTTTTCCCAATAAATGAGAATTCCCGTGTAAAATCGCCGGGTATATGAGATTCCAATGGACGGGTTCTGAATAATTAGGAATCTTGTCTTCTTTTTTTTTACCAGAAAAATATGAACGAAGTAATTTGTATCTTAGTGGATCATTATTCACCGAGAGAGTCGAAATTGACCCTCGTTCTACAGAAAGGGAATAAATATTCATTTGATCTTGATCCTTGTGCGGCGAAAAGGGGACTGCACTGGATCTCCACGAACCTCCTGATAATATCCATAAATGACTTGTTTTTGGTAAAAGATGAACATTACTATATGTAAATGTAGATACGTGGTACACATCATTACTCCAGTGCATTTCTCCCTCTGAGTCAGAATAAATATGTTTTCGAACTCTCTCTTTCAAATTCAAAGTGTATGGTACCTCGCGAATCTCAGCAATTACTTGTTCTGCTTCGACATATTGATTATTTTGAACCAAAAGAAAACTTTTAGGTGGAATAGTTACATTATGTGGAATATCCTCACTCTCAATAGTGACATATAAGGCTATAGAACATAGAAAAGCAGGATGCCCGTGACGCGTACGCGTGGGATGAACGAAATCTTCATTAAATTGGATTTTTCCATTCGACGGGGCTCGTACATGTTCTGCAGTACCACCCGTGAAGACTCCTCCAGTATGAAAAGTTCTTAATGTTAGTTGAGTCCCCGGTTCTCCAATGGATTGACCCGCAATAATACCTACAGCTTCTCCCAACTCGACCAGGTCGCCATGAGTGGGACTCCTACCATAACATAATCGACAGATCCAAGACGTACTCCTACAAGTAAAAGGGGTTCGAATAAATAGTATTTGTGTTTGAAAGGTTATGAATCGATTGACAAGCCCAAATCCAATATCTTGATTTCGGGTGGCGATGCACCGTGAGCCCATATATATATCCTCTGCTAATACACGACCAACTAATGTTTGAATAAAGATTCTTTCGGACTCGGGCATCATCCCATTTCGAGGACTTACGGCAACCCCTCGGGCGGTTCCACAATCTGCTCGACGTACAACAATGTGTTGAACTACTTCAACAAGTCGGCGCGTAAGATATCCCGCATCCGAGGTTCGTACAGCAGTATCCACAACCCCTTTTCGGGCTCCGTAGCAAGAAATGATATATTCTGTTAAAGACAGCCCTTCGCGTAAATTACTTTGAATAGGTAAATCAATCATTTGTCCTTGAGGATCCGACATTAATCCCCTCATACCTACTAATTGGTGCACTTGAGATGCATTTCCTCTAGCTCCCGAAAAAGACATTATATGGACTGGATTAAGTGAATCTGTCATCCTAAAATTAGGATTCATTTCTTGTCGCAAATATTCACTTGTAGCATACCACACCTCAATAGATTGGCGTAATTTTTCTACTGCGTGCACATTCCCATAATGATGGTGTTGTTCTAAAATTAAACTATGTTCTTCAGCATCTTGTACTAACCATCCCTTAGAAGGGATCGTTAAAAGATCATCAATCCCTAATGAAATGGATGTAGCAGTGGCTTGCTGGAAACCCAGAGTTTTGACTTGATCCAGAATGTGTGATGTATATGCCATTCCGAAGTGATCTATTAATTTGCTAATAAGTTTTTTAATGACAGTTCCGTCTATTATTTTATTGTGAAAGACTAGATTGACTCGTTCTGCCATAAGTCCCTCCATATTCTGCTGATTGGGATTCGACAATGAGTTTGAGTCAATGATTTGAAAACTTCCCTTTCTTGATATTAATCCGGATGAAAATTCAGAGGAAGTAGAGTCCTAGTAGCAACAGAGAGATCAAAATTCACGCCAGTGTCACAAAATCACTTAATTGAGATGCCATATGATTAGTGACCATACGAGCAGGCTCGACAAAACCCTTGTAGAGCTTCTTCGATTTCTCGAAAAAGAGAAATATGACCAATAGTTGTTCGAATATATATACAAAGAATTTCTTTTTTTACACTTCTTACTAAAAAAGAGTGTTCATAAATCTCCTGACAAGTACCCCCAGATTCATAGTGAATCTCGGTGGGACCTTCTCTTGAAGCAATAATGCGTTGATCGATTCGCCAGCGGAGCCAAAAAGGACTATCGAAATTGAGTCTTTTCTGTCGATAAGCTCCAATTGCATCATAGGAATTACAAAAAAAAGGTTCTTTTTGTTTCTTAGACTGATGATTATTATCATTAATTCTTTCATTTTGATACTTTCTTCGATTCCATGGATTATATCTATTTCTACAAATACCTCGGCGATTCCCAATGGTTAATACATATAGACCAATAAGCATATCTTGGGTTGGTACGGAAATAGGATCCCCAATAGCTGGAGACAAGAGATTCATATGCGAAAACATAAGTAAATGGGCCTCCGCTTGAGCCTCCAAAGATAAGGGTACATGAACAGCCATTTGATCCCCATCAAAGTCTGCATTGAATCCCTTACGAACTAATGGATGTAAACAAACAGCACGTCCTTCGACTAAAATGGGTTGAAATGCCTGTATGCCTAATCTATGCAAAGTGGGCGCTCTATTCAGCAATACGGGGTGCCCCTGCATAACTTCTTTCAATATTTCCCATACAATTGTATCTTTTTCCCGAATTTGACTCTTAGCAACTCCTATGTTCGAAGCAAGATGTTGTCTAATTAGTCCCCGAATTACAAATGTCTGGAAAAGCTCTATTGCTATTTCCCGAGGCAATCCACATCGATGTAGTGGAAGTGAGGGTCCTACAACAATGACAGAACGACCCGAATAATCAACCCGTTTGCCAAGCATAGTCTCACGAAATCTTCCCTCTTTTCCTTCAATTACATCAGAGAACGACTTGTAAATCTTATTATGACCATCCCTGATTGGCTGTCCGCGAATTCCATTATCAAGAAGCGTATCTACGGCTTCTTGTACCAATTTCTCTTGACACATTACTAATTCCCCCGGTGTAGATCTATTTGTTGTTAATAGATCGGTAAGCGTATTGTTTCGATAGATGACTCTTCTATAGAGTTCATTAATATCCGAGCTCATTAGCTTACCCCCATCTATCTGAATGATGGGTCGTAATTCAGGAGGAAGAACTGGTAGTAAACATAAAACCATCCATTCGGGTTCGATATTTGTTCGAATAAAGTGTTTAGCTAATTCTATGCGTCTAACCAAAAAATCCCTTCTTCTTCCAATTTTGCGATCTTCCCATTCATTACCCGTGGTTCTTTCTTCGCCTAATTCCTTCCATTCGACTAATGAATAATCTAGAATACTTCGCAAATCTATATCGGCTAATTGTTCTCGTATCGCACCTGCTCCAGTACAAATTTCTCGATTTCGAAATATATCGAAGCCTTGAGTAGTAAAAAAAACCGGGATGCTGTATTTCCAGGATTGTATTTCATATTCGAATAACCCTCGTAATCGTAAGAAAGTAGGTTTTTTAGCTATAGGCC